CTATAGTGGAGATAGCCGCACGTAATGACAGATCACTGCCATATTATTAAAAGCTTGTGGTAAGAATGGGTTTCGTTCTAGTGCCCTAAAATAATATTCTAAAGCTTTTGTATGTTCTCCATTACTTGTGTGAATAAGGCCTATATTATAGAGTATATAACTTCGATCGTAGGGATCGATTTCTAGTCGCATAGCTTCATAATAATTCTGTAAAGCTTCCGCATAATTTCCTTCGGATTGAGCTGACATCCGTTACGGTCGTTATTCGATTAAAAGAATCTCCGTTCCAGAACCGTACGTGAAATTTTCACCTCATACGGCTCCTCCCTTAAATATACATAATGAGAATTAAAAATACATGGAATAATCAAAAAGGGTTAAAACATTCTCATTGTGAACTGAGCGGGGCTAGTGTTTTTACAAAAAATCTCTAGCCAACCTTCTTGCGCAAGAGATTTTACTAGAATCAAGTGTCTTGATACTAAATAGAAAGGATAACTCCAACAATTCCTTTGTCCTCAACGCATCCTAATTTCCAGGAAATAGTCACTTCAACAGTCTTCGATGGTTATACGGGTATCCAAAGTACGAACGAGATGGATGTTTGTTGTCCCAACCATTCTTGTTAGTCCCAATCCAGGTAAGAAAAGAAAGGGAATAGGTAAGTAATTTTTAACAAAGTTTTCGTGTTGTCGATTGCTAAGTGTAGTGCTTCTTCCCCTATGCCGCCTATTGGTACTATATTACTAGGAAGTAGGATTGACCTGTAATACAAAACACAAAGGTGTAACCTTTCGCTCAATACTAAAATCGATAACTGAAGCATAGTATCCGAGGTTGCATCAATCGGGGATACACGACAGAAGGAATTGTTCTATTTCTAAACTTCACCTTCAACAAGCGTAGGTTTATTTATATAATATGTAATATGGAAATGGAATAAGAATATTTTTTCTTTCTATCCCGAATCGTGTGCCTTTCTCATAAAACTAGGAGCAGTAAAAGGAAACTAAATAATAAAAAAATCAAATCACACCATCTCTGTAATAAGTAAATGCCTCTTTTTCTCCTGAAGTTGTCGGAATTATTCGTAATAAGATATTGGCCACAATTGAAAAGGTCTTATCAATAAAATTTCCATTTATCCGCGATCTAGGCATAGGTATCAATCCATTCTAAAATTCTTCTCATTACCCCTTGTGGGAAAACGATTACACAAACAAAGGATTTGTACAGTACGAAATAACATAAAAAGAGATTCATTTACAAACCAAAAAATTGCAATAAAGAGCCAAATTTTCTACTACTACTTATACTGCTATTTATCCCAATTATTGCAAATACCCAAACAAATTGCTCCTTTTTAAAAATCAATAAGAAATAGTGGAATCCCATTCGAATTCATACAAATGAAATGTAGTAGTATAGGAGCTATTCTGATTTCATCGAAGCGTAAGAATCAAGGAATTTTTGATCTAAAAAGAAAAGGGAAAAAGAATCGAATAATCATTTATCGAAATATCAAATTAAGGGATAGGAACATTATCTTTGCAAATATGAATCAATATATATTTTATCCTTTCACAAGTAAAAACTTTGTTTTTAATTAAATCCTACGAGTAAATCTTTTTTAGAAAAAAGATTCTATTACTATTAGTTATAGTATTGGTGGGTTGGTCCTAGTCGTACCTATCCAAACAAAAATGGAATAGTAATAGAAATATGAACTAGAGTAATGGCTCGCTATTTCTTCGGTTTCTGAGTCATAATCGTTGTGTAGGAGAGATGGCCGAGTGGTTCAAGGCGTAGCATTGGAACTGCTATGTAGGCTTTTGTTTACCGAGGGTTCGAATCCCTCTCTTTCCGTACTTTCACCTAATTTAATTCGCCAACATTCCTAACTGTAACAAATCAAACAACAAAAAATCCTATTATTAGAACATAAGAGTTGGATCCTTCTTTTATTTTGATATATATTTATTCTATTTCGAATTGCCGCGGTACATAAAATACTGGAACGAATGGACAAGGAGTGAAAATCTTTCTGCCAATCTAGGATACATGAATAGGATAAAATCTGGATCAAACCTCTGACTTTAAACCTTAAGTCATTTGACTTTGGCGAAAGAAAGGGACCAAATTGTCCGAACTCTTTGCTTTGTATTTTATTTAGGGCTAAGTCTGACGAGAATAATATTCTACCACTAGCAATTCATTTATTTTCAAACCGACCCACTTACTATCTATTATTTGATTGACTAATCCTTTATATGGGAATGGGTTAAGAGTCAAATGTTTGGGCAATTCCTCACGGGGGGATGAATCAAGAGAATTTTGAATTAGAGAGCGGGATTTTTGTTCATCCTTCGCCATAATAGTATCTTGGGATTTGCAACGATAACTTGGTATATCTACTATACGGCCGTTAACTAAAATATGTCTATGGTTAACTAATTGGCGGGCTCCAGGAATAGTCGGAGCCATACCCAATCGAAAAAGGATGTTATCCAAACGCATTTCAAGTAATTGTAGTAAAACCTGACCGGTTGACCCTTTGGCTTTTCTGGCGATACGAACGTATTTAAGTAATTGGCGTTCTGTAATACCATAATGAAAACGCAATTTTTGTTTTTCTTCTAGACGAATACGATATTGAGATCTTTTCCCGGAACGCGATTGGTTTCTAAGATCACTTCCGGCTCTAGGCCTTTTATTGGTTAGTCCAGGTAAAGCCCCTAAACGGCGTATTTTTTTGAAACGAGGCCCTCGGTAACGCGACATAAAGACTCCTTTCTTTATTTATTTTCTTTATTTCTATTTATATATATATATATTCCATATTTACAAAAAAACCTAAATTAAAACTGAACTAAATGATAAATGAAACGAAATCCCCTAAAGTATTGTATTCCAATGAATAAGAAAATGGATTGTATATCCATCATATACGAACCTTTTTATATATTATATATTTGTATTAAAATATGCTAAGTAAAATGTAAAATAAAAGAAAGAGTTTTTTCCTGATTTGTTCTGCCGAGATTGAACCCTTTTCCTTTTATTCCTAGTTGTAAGTTTCTACGACATAAAAGATCGTTTTCAAGAAGGGAAAGGCACCCTTGTTCTTTTCTTTGTTCTTCGATTTCAAAAATATATAATAAAAAAAAAGATTGAACAAAGAAAAATGGAGAAAAGCCGGCTATCGGAATCGAACCGATGACCATCGCATTACAAATGCGATGCTCTAACCTCTGAGCTAAGCGGGCTCCCAGAAATTGTACATGCACTGGAATTCAATGAACTATATTTTAGTTTAGGCTTATTCATTTTTATCCTTGTATGATATGAATTTCTAATAAATAGAAATATTGAATTTAGTTTATTTCTTTCTATGTATATTCTATTTTGCGCCTAGAACAATTAGATTCTATTTAAATTCGATTTAGAAATTATAGCAAATTCTATTTATCTTTTTAGTAGAGCTATGAATTTGAAAATTCATTTCAAATCGAAATTCAAAACAAATTTCATTATGACAATTTTTTTTTAAGATATTTTTTAGAGTTAATAGTTATAAGGATCTGCTTTAAGAAAACCGAAAATTAAAGTAAAAAAGAAGAAAAAATTAGAATCGATGAACTCCGGATCATAATAACATAATAAGATATTCTTGGGCTTTCATTCATAGACTATGATGAAAAACAAAGAATCGATCCTTTGAGTATTCAAAATTGCATGGGAAAATAAATGGGGAGGAGGATATATATGGTATATATCCATCTATATTGAATTGAAGCTACAGAAATGATAGAATCATTTCTGATTAGACCAAAGCAAATGAAAATATAGACTTCCGATAGAGATGAAAGAAGATATACAAAAAATGAAATAGGAGGAAACATTTTTTAGTAATCCATATCAAATCTACTGAATTCGATGGTTCCGGCAGAAATGAAAGAATAACGGGGAAGGACATCACACTAAGATCCTAATCTTAAAACAAAACACAAAAGGGGATATGGCGAAATCGGTAGACGCTACGGACTTAATTGGCTTGAGCCTTAGTATGGAGACCTACTAAGTGAAAACTTTCAAATTCAGAGAAACCCTGGAATTAATAAAAATGGGCAATCCTGAGCCAACTCCTTTTTTCAAAAGCAAAAAAATAAGGATTCAGAAAACAAGAATAAAAAAAAAAGGATAGGTGCAGAGACTCAAAGGAAGCTGTTCTAACAAATGGGGTTGACTGTACTGTGTTGTTCTAAGAATTCTTCCGTCGAACCTCCAATCCAAAATGGGTGAAGAATATACTATATCAAATGATTAATGACACTCCGAATCTATTCTGTATTTTTTTTTCTAAATTTTTAGATATTTATATATTTATAGAATATGAAATTCTCTCTAAATTCAAATTTAGAATATGAAATGACAAATATATATTATATGAATAGGAAAAAATGGAAGAATTCTTGTGAATCGATTTCAAGTTGAAAAAAGAATCAAATATTCACTCCATAGTCTGATAGATCGTTGGAAGAACTGATTAATCGGACGAGAATAAAGATAGAGTCCCATTCTACATGTCAATACTGACAACAATGAAATTTATAGTAAGAGGAAAATCCGTCGACTTTAAAAATCGTGAGGGTTCAAGTCCCTCTATCCCCAAAAGCCTTTTACTCTCGAACTAGTTATCTTTTTTTTCATTAACGGTTTGAACGCGGTTATACCCCTCATTTTTTTGTTTTCAAAATGGATCTGAACGAAAATGTTTTTCTCGTATCTCACGTAAACGTACAAATGAATATCTTTGAGCAAGAAGTCCTCAGTTGAGGGATTCACAATTCATATCATATTATTACTCGTACTAAAATTATAAAAAATTTGGAAAACCCAAGGGATTCCGGTACCTCGATAAGACTTTAGTAGTACTTTTCATCCTTTTCTTTTAATTGACATAGACCATAGTTATCCACTAAAATGAGAAGATGATGCAC